TTGTAGATACTGCTGTACGAACATCAGATGCTGGATACCTCACGCGTAGACTTGTTGAAGTAGTTCAACACATTATTGTACGTAGAACGGATTGTGGTACTATCCGAAGTATTTCCGTGAGTCCTCGAAAAGGGATGACGGAAAAAATTTTTGTCCAAACACTAATTGGTCGTGTATTAGCAGACGATATATATATGGGTCTACGATGCATTGCCGTTCGAAATCAAGAGATTGGGATTGGACTTGTCAATCGATTCATAACTTTTCGAGCACGACCAATATATATTCGAACCCCTTTTACATGTAGGAGTACATCTTGGATCTGTCAATTATGTTACGGTCGAAGTTCCACTCATGGGGACCTGGTTGAATTGGGAGAAGCCGTAGGTATTATTGCGAGTCAATCAATTGGGGAACCGGGGACTCAACTAACATTAAGAACTTTTCATACGGGTGGAGTATTTACAGGCGGTACTGCCGAACATGTACGAGCTCCTTCTAGTGGAAAAATAAAATTCAATGAGGATTTGGTTCATCGCACACGTACCCGTCATGGACATCCTGCTTTTTTATGCTCTATAGACTTGTATGTAACTCTTGAGGGTCGGGATATTATACATAATCTGAATATTCCACCAAAAGGTTTGATTTTAGTTCAAAATGGTCAATATGTGGAATCAGAACAATTGATTGCCGAGATTCGTGCCGGAGCATCCACTTTTAATTTTAAAGAGAGGGTCCGAAAGCATATTTATTCTGAATCAGAGGGAGAAATGCACTGGAGTACCAATGTCTACCATGCACCCGAATACCCATATGGTAATATTCATTTATTACCAAAAACAAGTCATTTATGGATATTAGCAGGAGCGTCACGTACAGCCAGTATAGTGTCTTTTTCGCTACACAAGGATCAAGATCAAATGAATGTTCATTCTCTTTCTGTCGAAGAAAAATATATCTATATCTTTGACCTCTCAATGACTAATCATCGAGTAAGACATAAATTGTTGGATACTTCTGGTAAAAAAAATAGAGAAATTCTTGAATATTCAATACCTGATCGAATCATATCCAATGGTCATTGGAATTTCATATCTCCTTCTATTCTTCAAGAGAATTTGGATTTCTTGGCGAAAAGACGAAGAAATAGATTCATCATCCCATTACAATATGATCAAGAACGAGAGAAAGAACTAATATCCTGTTTTGATATTTCTATTGAAATACCCATAAATGGTATTTTACGTAGAAATAGTATTCTTGCTTATTTCGATGATCCAGTATATAGAAGAAGCAGTTCAGGAATTACTAAATATGGGGCCGTAGAGATAGATTCAATTGTAAAAAAGGAGGATTTGATTGAGTATCGAGGAACAAAAGAATTTAACCAAATACAAATAAAAGTAGATCGCTTTTTTTTCATTCCCGAAGAGGTGCATATCTTACCTGGATCTTCGTCCATAATGGTCCGGAACAATAGTCTCATTGGAGTAGATACACGACTCACTTTAAATAAAAGAAGTCAAGTAGGTGGATTAGTCCGAGTGGAGAGAAAAAAAAAAAGTATTGAACTGAAAATCTTTTCTGGAAATATCCATTTTCCTGGAGAGACAGATAAGATATCCAGGTACAGCGGCATTTTGATAACACCAGGAGCGGTAAAGAAAAATTTTAATGAATCAAAAAAAGAATTGAAAAATTGGATCTATGTTCAACGAATCACGCCCACCAAGAAAAAGTATTTTGTTTCAGTTCGGCCTGTAGTCACATATGAAATAGCTGATGGCATAAATTTAGCAACACTTTTCCCTCAGGACCTCTTACAGGAAAAAGATAATATCCAACTTAGGGTTGTCAATTATATCCTTTATGGAAATGGCAAGTCAATTCGCGGAATTTATCACACAAGTATTCAATTAGTTCGGACTTGCTTAGTATTGAATTGGGACCAAGAACAAAATGATTCTATAGAAGAGGTTCATACTTCCTTTATTGAGGTAAGGGCAAATGATCTAATTCGCGATTTCATAAGAATTGACTTAATCAAGTCCACTATTTCGTATACCGAAAAAAGGAATGATACGGTGGGTTCGGGATTGATTCCCGATAATGGATTAAATAGCACCAATATCAATCCTTTTTATTCCAAGTCGAAGATTCAATCACTTACTCAAGATCAAGAAACTATCGGTATGGGTACCTTGTTGAATCTAAATAAGGAATGCCAATCTTTTATTATTTTGTCATCATCCAATTGTTCTCAAATTGGTCCATTTAATGGTTCGAAATATAACAATGTGACAAAAGAATCGCAGCCCATAATTCCAATTATGGATTTTCTGGGTTCTCTAGGTACTATTGTACCTAAAATAGCGAATTTTTATTCATCTTACCATTTAATAACTCATAATCAGATCTTGTTAAAGAGATTTTCGCTACTTGATAATTTTAAACAGACTTTCCAAGTACTTAAATACTGTTTAATAGATGAAAATAATAGGATTTATAGTCCCGATCTATGCTGTAACATCATCTTGAATCCATTCCGTTTGAATTGGTGCTTTCTCCGTCACAATTATTGTGAAGAGACATCCACAATAATTAACCTTGGACAATTTTTTTGTGAAAATCTATGTCTATTCAAATACGGACCGAACATAAAAAAATCTGGTCAAATTATAATTGTTCACGTTGATTCCTTAGTTATAAGATCAGCAAAGCCCTATTTGGTCACTCTAGGAGCAACAGTTCATGGTCATTATGGGAAAATACTTTACGAAGGAGATAGATTAGTTACATTTATATATGAAAAATCGAGATCTGGTGACATAACGCAGGGTCTTCCAAAAGTGGAACAAGTCTTAGAAGTGCGTTCGATTGATTCCATATCGATGAACCTCGAAAAGAGAGTTGATAGTTGGAACGAATGTATACCAAGAATTCTTGGAAGACCCTGGGGATTCATGATTGGATCTGAGCTAACCATAGCCCAAAGTCGTATCTCTTTGGTTAATAGGATTCAAAAGGTTTATCGATCTCAGGGGGTACAGATCCATAATAGACATATAGAAATTATTGTACGTCAAGTAACATCAAAAGTGTTGGTTTCAGAAGATGGAATGTCTAATGTTTTTTCACCTGGAGAATTAATCGGATTATTGCGAGCAGAACTCGCGGGACGTGCTTTGGACGAAGCGATTTGTTATCGGGCAATCTTATTGGGAATAACGAGGGCATCTCTGAATACTCAAAGTTTCATATCCGAAGCGAGTTTTCAAGAAACCGCTCGAGTTTTAGCAAAAGCTGCTCTACGAGGGCGTATTGATTGGTTGAAAGGACTGAAAGAGAACGTTGTTCTGGGGGGGATTATACCTGTTGGTACCGGATTCCAAAAATTAGTACACCGCTCAAGGCAAGACAAGAACATTCATTTGGAAATTAAAAAGAATAATCTATTCGAGTTAGAAATGAGAGATATTTTGTTACACCATAGAGAATTATTTTGTTCTTGCATCCAAAACAATTTATATGAGACATCAGAACAATCATTTATGGATTCCTAAGGGGAGATTCATTTTTTTTACCCCTTTCCTTTAATTTAACTATTTTTTTTTTATCTGGTCTGATCATTGATTTGGTAATAAATAAAAATAATAAAATAAGTAATAAAAAGAAATTAATGTAATGGTTTGAACTTTCGTATCGACGGTCAATTCCCGTTAGAAGGTTCCCTCGGAACAATCATTATTTTTTTAGGGTATCTCGTCTATTTGCAAAAAAACAAAGAGGGAATGTGGGGTAAAATGACAAGAAGATATTGGAACATCAATTTGCCGGAGATGATGGAAGCAGGAGTTCATTTTGGTCATGGTACTAGGAAATGGAATCCTAGAATGGCCCCTTACATCTCCGCAAAGCGTAAAGGTATTCATATTACAAATCTTACTAGAACCGCTCGTTTTTTATCAGAAGCCTGTGATTTAGTTTTTGATGCAGCAAGTAGGGGAAAAAGCTTTTTAATCGTTGGTACCAAAAATAAAGCAGCGGATTCAGTAGCATCGGCTGCAATAAGGGCTCGGTGTCATTATGTTAATAAAAAATGGCTCGGTGGTATGTTAACGAATTGGTCCACTACGGAAACGAGACTTCATAAGTTCAGGGACTTAAGAGCAGAACAAAACATGGGGAAACTGAACCGTCTCCCCAAAAGAGATGCAGCGATGTTGAAGAGAAAATTATCTACCCTGCAATCATATCTGGGTGGGATCAAATATATGACGGGGTTGCCCGATATTGTAATGATCGTTGATCAGGAAGAAGAATATACGGCTCTTCAAGAATGTGTCATTTTGGGGATTCCGACGATTTGTTTAATCGATACAAATTGTAACCCAGATCTCGCAGATATTTCGATTCCAGCCAACGATGATGCTATAGCTTCAATCCGATTGATTCTTAACAAATTAGTATTTGCAATTTGTGAGGGTCGTTATAGCTATATAGGAAATCGTTGATTATTATTAAAAATCAAAATAATCAAATTGGTTAATTATTTGATTTGGGAATTCCATACCATAGATTTATTGGATCGGTTATTATTCCGGAATTCAAAAAATTTTAAAGAGATAAATAAAAAAAAAGTACTGGGGATATTGATCTTATGTGATTGCTTGTAAATAATCGATTAATTATTAAAGTGGGTGAGTTCATAAAGAGATGGTTGAATCAAAATAATTCCTTTTTTTTTTAAGTTCGATTTCTATCAGAGGACAATATGAATGTTATACCATGTTCCATTAAAACACTCAAAGGATTATATGATATATCGGGTGTAGAAGTAGGCCAACATTTATATTGGCAAATAGGGGCTTTACAAATCCATGCCCAAGTACTTATCACTTCTTGGGTCGTAATTGCTATCTTATTAGGTTCAGTCATCATAGCTGTTCGGAATCCACAAACCATTCCGACCGGTGGTCAGAATTTCTTCGAATATGTCCTTGAATTTATTCGAGATTTGAGCAAAGCCCAAATCGGAGAAGAATATGGTCCTTGGGTTCCCTTTATTGGAACTATGTTCCTATTTATTTTTGTTTCTAACTGGTCAGGTGCTCTTTTACCTTGGAAAATCATACAGTTACCTCATGGGGAGTTAGCTGCGCCCACGAATGATATAAATACTACTGTTGCTTTAGCTTTACCCACATCAGTAGCATATTTTTATGCGGGTCTTACCAAAAAAGGATTGGGTTATTTCAGAAAATACATTCAACCAACTCCAATTCTTTTACCAATAAATATCCTAGAAGATTTCACAAAACCTTTATCTCTTAGTTTTCGACTTTTTGGGAATATATTGGCTGATGAATTAGTAGTTGTTGTTCTTGTTTCTTTAGTACCTTCATTAGTTCCTATACCCGTTATGTTTCTTGGCTTATTTACAAGTGGTATTCAAGCTCTTATTTTTGCAACTTTAGCTGCGGCTTATATAGGCGAATCCATGGAGGGTCATCATTAACTAGTCTTCAAAATAGTTTTTTTCTTTTAAACTTATTCCAATTCATGCATGGCTCAAGAGAATCCAATCGGTTGGGAACATAATAGATACGGATACAAATATATATCATAGTATATATGGTCTAAAATCAATCGTACGAGGAAAGATGGACGATATTACGGAATTGAAAAAGGATGGCTTAGGGAGCTCAAATTAGATATATGTAATGTCTATAAGTTCAGTTCATGTGTATCTTTCGAAAAATAATTATAGAATACAATTCCATATGAAATGCGGGCAGTACACGTTATAGAAGAAAGAAATGTATATGTGATATTAGATATTCATTAGTTATATAGGGATTATCTCTATAGATAATTCCTATATAATATAAAATCTATTTTATTTACAATTTACAGTCCACTGTATTTATATGTATGTAGATGGATTCCAATAAGATTTTCTTCTCTTTTCTTTCGTCTGTGACTATGCGTGGATTGAATGAAAAAACAGATGAACTCGGGAATGGAATAGAATAAAGAACGAAGAATTGATGAAAGAATGGTTCGAAAGAAATGCAATAACTAGAGCTGTGTGCATATGGATTTACAAAAACCCCATTGTGGGTAGAAACTAAAAAAAAACGAGATATCGAAATAGTTCTGATGATTCAGTTGATTCAATAAAATTTTGATTTTAATTCATAATTTTTAGTTACTTCCACCCGATGGATCTTAGTAATAAAATATTAAGTAATAATCCATTGGTTAATTGTATCATTAACCATTTCTTTTCTTTTTTTTGTGCGAGGAACTTACCTATGAATCCACTGATTTCTGCCGCTTCCGTTATTGCTGCTGGATTGGCTGTAGGGCTTGCTTCTATTGGACCTGGAGTTGGTCAAGGTACTGCTGCAGGCCAAGCCGTAGAAGGTATTGCGAGGCAACCAGAAGCCGAGGGTAAAATACGAGGTACTTTATTGCTTAGTCTAGCTTTTATGGAAGCTTTAACAATTTACGGGTTGGTCGTGGCATTGGCGCTTTTATTTGCGAATCCTTTTGTTTAATGTAATCCTAGAAATGTGAAAAAGTATCTTACGTACCTTTTTTTTTTTTTTACTTTTTTTAGAAAGTGTTTCAACAAACGAGATATTTCGCAATTGACATGAAACCTAAAACCTAATCTAATAATATCTTATTTGAAACTTCAATAAAAAAAAGAAAATAAAGAAATCGATTAAAAAAAGACAAGTGAGGTGATAGAAAAAGAATTCTGGTTCTTTGTTAGTTCTATCTATATGAAGAGAGCATATGAAAAATGTAACCGATTCTTTTGTTTACTTGGTGGGGCACTGGCCATTCGCCGGAAGTTTCGGGTTTAATACCGATATTTTAGCAACAAATCCAATAAATCTGAGTATAGTGCTTGGTGTATTGATTTTTTTTGGAAAGGGAGTGTGTGCGAGTTGTCTATTTCAAGAATAGGTTGGATCCAACCGGCCGTACTTTATTTCTGTTCTTTTATTTATTTATTATTTATTAATAGGATAAAAAATAGGAAAGAAAGGTGTACAATCTCGACGAATTACTTCTGAATAAATGAAATTCAATTTCGAAATCATATATATATGTAAGAACCGTAGCATTTCGTGACTCATTGGTAAATCAACTTTGATTCTCTATCAACCAATAATGTGAGACCATTAACATGGTTAAAGCTAAACTGTTTGAAGTCAAAGCATAACATGGGTATTCTTTCTACCACTATGTTAGTATCGAAATGACTTAAAAATGAATAGAATAGTTAGTAATTTATTCGATATAAGACACTCATATCGATAAAACGATTTGAACTGAACCATTTACTAGTTCCTAGTAAAAATTTACTAAAAAAAAAATGGGCACCTTACCTCTTTTTATCCAATGCCAAATCGACGACCTATGTATAAAAAAAAATAAGAATTCTTTTGGATTTGAAAAAAAAAAATAAAGGAATTTTTT